AAAAAAATGAAAGATCTAAATACCAGAACAAACACAATCAGAAATCAAATAGAAAAAATTACAAAAGAAAAGACAAAAAAATTGAGAACCTCAGAAATAAATAGTAGTCCTCCTAAATTAAGTTATAATGATAAAAGATTAAAATTAAAATCATCAAAAAAAAATTTACAGATATTTAAAAAAAGCAATGCTCAATTAGTCCGTAAATCACATTTTTTTATGAAAATTTTGATTGAAAAGATATATATAGATATCCTTCTAGTTATTATTAATATTCCAAGGATCAATGTACAGATTTTTTTTGAATCACCAAGAAAAATGATTAATAAATACATTGCTATCTATAATAAAAAAGAAAATCACAAAAGAATTGATGAAACAAATCAAAATACAATTCATTTTATTTTGATTTTAAAAAAAACACTTAATTATAGTAATATTAGTGCTATTAATAAGAATTTACAGATTTTTTATGACGTAACTTTCTTATCACAAGCATATGTATTTTACAAATTATCACAAATCCAAGTGATTAACTTATATAAGTTAAGATCTGTCCTTCAATATCACAGAGCACCTCTTTTTCTTAAGAATGAAATAAAAGATTATTTCGGATCCCAAGGATTATTTCAGTTCAAATTAAAAGATACAAACTTTAGCAATTCTGTAATAAATCAATGGAAAAACTGGTTAAGAAGTAATTATAATTATCAATATAAATATGATTTATCTCAAATCAGATGGTCTAGATTAATATCGCAAAAATGGCGAAATAGAATCAATCAACGACGTATGATTGAAAATAAAGATTTAAACAAATGGAATTTATATGAAAAAGACCAACTACAATTAATTAATTACGAAAAACAAAATGATTTTGAAGTAGATTCATTACTGAATCAAAAAGAGAATTTTAAAAAATACTATAGATATAATCTTTTATCATATAAATCCATTAATTATGAAGATAAGAAAGACTCATCTATTTATAGACCACTGTTACAAGTAAATAATAAGTCAGAGATTTTTTATAATTCCAAGATAAATAAAAGGAAAAACAAATTTTTTGATATGTTGGGGGGCATCCCTATCAATAAGTATTTAGCAGACGATGATATTATCGATACGGAAAAAAGCCCGGATAGAAAATATTTTGATTGGCGAATTATCAATTTTTATATTAGAAAGAAAACCGATATTGAATCCTGGATCGATATCGGAACCAAACAAAAAAAAACTATTAATACTAGTAATAATAAGTATCAAATAATTGATAAAATAAATAAGAAAAATCCTTTTTTTCTTATGATTCACCAACACCAAGATCAAGAAGTCAACTCGTCCAACCCCCCCTTTTTTTTTGATTGGATGGGAATGAATGAAGAAATACTAAATCGTGCCATATCAAATTTAGAATTTTGGTTCTTTCCAAAATTTGTGATACTTTACAATGCATATAAAAGAAAACCATGGGTGATACCAATCAAATTACTTCTTTTAAATTTTAATGGAAATAAAAATGTTAGTGAAAATAAAAAAATCAACAGGAAGAAAAATAACGATCTTCTTATATCTATATCATCGAATGAAAAAAAATCTATTAAATTAGAAAATCAAAATTACGAAGAAAAAGAATCCGAGGACCAAGTGGATCTTGAACCAGTTCTCGCAAATCAAGAAAAAGATGTTGAAGAAGATTATGCAGGATCAGACAAGAAAAGGCGTAGAAAGAAAAAACAATACAAAAGTAATACGGAAGCAGAACTTAATTTCTTACTAAAAAGGTATTTCTGTTTTCAATTAAGATGGGATGATTCTTTAAATCAAAAAATAATCAATAATATAAAATTATATTGTCTCCTGCTTAGACTGACAAATCCACAAGAAATTATTATATCCTCTATTCAAAGGGGAGAACTGAGTCTAGATATTCTGATGATTCAAAAAGATTTAACTCTTACAGAATTGATGAAAAGGGGAATATTGATTATCGAATCAACCCCCCTATCGGTAAAAAATGATGGAAAATTTATTATGTATCAAACCATAAATATTTTATTGGTTCATAAGAGAAAACAACAAATTAATCAAAGGTACAGAGAAAAAGGTTATATTGATAAAAAAGATTTTACCGAATCTATTGTAATACATCCAAATTTAACTGGAAATAAAGACAAAAGTAATTCTGATTTGCTTGTTCCTGAAAACCTTTTATCCTTTAAACGTCGTAGAGAATTGAGAATTCGAATTTCTTTCAATTCAAAAAAAAGAAATGATATTCATATAAATATAAATACAGAAATTCTCAATGATAATAACATAAAAAACTGTGCTCACATTATAGATAAAAGCAAACATTTTAATAGAGATAAAAATAAACTAATTAAATTAAAACTTTTTCTTTGGCCCAATTATCGATTAGAGGATTTAGCTTGTATGAATCGCTATTGGTTTGATACCAATAATGCTAGTAGGTTTAGTATGTTAAGGATACATATATGTCCACGATTGAAAATTCGTTAAAAGTGCATTTATCATCTATATCTCATAGCATACCTAATCTAGTATATCTAACAAAAAGGCGGGCACATACATTGTTTTACATTCCATATTCCATCATTCCATTCTGATACACGGAATTCAATCACGTATCAATTAGATCTATAAATGAACCAAGAAAATTTTTCATTTCAGATCTAAATCTTTCTCTTTTGTATTTCTAGCCGAATGAAAAAAATTGGATTGATTAGTGATAAATTTTATTTGACAAAAGTTGGAATTCCTAACGAATTGAAGATTCTTGTGTATACAAAATGAAAATGAACTGATATTTAACATTATTATTTAATTAATATTCCATTATTCATTATTACTGATCAATAAAACTATCTAAAAAAGCTAAAAAAGGCAGGGGGAGGGGAGAGCTTCATTTTATGGTAAAAAGTTCATTCATCTCAATTCTTTCACAAAAAGACAAAAAAGAAAACAAGGGTTCCGTTGAATTTCAAATATTCAGTTTTACTAATAAGATACGAAAACTTACTTCACATTTGGAATTGCATAGAAAAGACTATTTATCTCAAAGAGGTTTGCGGAAAATTCTAGGAAAACGGCAACGATTACTGTCTTATTTGGAAAAAAAAAATGGAGTACGTTATAAAAAATTAATTAGCCAGTTTAATATTCGAGAGTCAAAAACTCGTTAATTTGAAGAGTCTTTTTTTTATTATTATTTTTTTTTTATTATTTGATTTATTACATCTTGAACTTGAATTTTGATGAATTTCTTTTCATTTTCAGTAATTCCCGGAAGAATGAATCGAGGAAACTCCTATGAACGTACCAACTACAAGAAAAAACTTTATGATAGTCAATATGGGTCCCCACCACCCATCAATGCATGGCGTTCTTCGACTCATCCTTAGTCTAGATGGTGAAGATGTTATTGATTGTGAACCAATATTAGGTTATTTACACAGAGGAATGGAAAAAATTGCGGAAAACCGAACAATTATACAATATTTGCCTTATGTAACACGTTGGGATTATTTAGCTACTATGTTTACAGAAGCAATAACAATAAATGGGCCAGAACAATTGGGAAATATTCAAGTACCTAAAAGAGCCAGCTATATCAGAGTAATTATGTTGGAGTTGAGTCGTATAGCTTCTCATCTGTTATGGCTTGGCCCTTTTATGGCAGATATTGGTGGACAAACTCCTTTCTTCTATATTTTTAGAGAAAGAGAGTTAATATATGATTTATTCGAAGCTGCCACTGGTATGAGAATGATGCATAATTATTTTCGTATCGGAGGAGTAGCGGCTGATCTACCTCACGGCTGGCTAGATAAATGTTTGGATTTCTGCGATTATTTTTTAACAGGAGTTACTGAATATCAAAAACTTATTACGCGAAATCCTATTTTTTTAGAACGAGTTGAAGGAATAGGTATTGTTAGTGCGGAGGAAGCAATAAATTGGGGTTTATCCGGACCGATGCTACGAGCTTCCGGAGTACAATGGGATCTTCGTAAAGTTGATCATTATGAGTGTTATGACGAATTTGATTGGAGAGTCCAGTGGCAAAAAGAGGGGGATTCGTTAGCTCGTTATTTAGTCCGAATTAGTGAAATGACGGAATCCATAAAAATTATTCAACAGGTTTTGGAAGGGATTCCGGGGGGGGCCTATGAAAATTTAGAAGCCCGATACTTTGATAGAGAAAGGAACCGAGAATGGAACGATTTTGAATATCGATTTATTAGTAAAAAAACTTCTCCCACTTTTGAATTGTCGAAACAAGAACTTTATGTTAGAGTCGAAGCACCAAAGGGGGAATTGGGAATTTTTTTGATAGGGGATCAGAGCGGGTTTCCTTGGAGATGGAAAATTCGTCCACCGGGTTTTATTAATTTGCAAATTCTTCCTCAATTAGTTAAAAGAATGAAATTGGCTGATATTATGACAATACTGGGTAGCATAGATATTATTATGGGAGAAGTTGATCGTTGAAATGATAATTAATACAACAGCAGTACAGGCTATCAATTCTTTTTCCAGATTGAAATCCTTAAACGAAGTCTATGTAATTATGTGGACGCTTGCCCCTATTTTTACTCTTGTATTGGGAATCACGATAGGCATACTAGTAATTGTGTGGTTAGAAAGAGAAATATCTGCAGGGATACAACAACGTATTGGGCCTGAATACGCGGGCCCTTTGGGAGTTCTTCAAGCTCTAGCGGATGGGACAAAACTACTTTTCAAAGAAAATATTTTTCCATCTAGAGGAGATACTCGTTTATTCAGTATCGGACCATCCATAGCAGCCATATCAACTCTATTAAGCTATTCGGTAATTCCTTTTGGCTATCACCTTGTTTTAGCGGATCTAAATATCGGTGTCTTTTTATGGATTGCCATTTCAAGCATTGCTCCCATTGGACTTCTTATGTCAGGATATGGATCAAATAATAAATATTCCTTTTTAGGTGGTCTGCGAGCTACCGCTCAATCTATTAGTTATGAAATACCATTAACCCTCTGTGTATTATCCATATCTCTACGTGCGATTCGTTGAAACATTAAATTTTTCCTATTCTTTTTACTTTCTTTTTATTAGGAAGAAGGCGAAATTAATTGAATATATATCTTATATATCTTCATTTTTTATTCATCATTTGAATTGATGAACTAAATTAGATAGTTATATGAGTGAAAGGAAACAGCTTCTAAATTTGCAGTAAAAAAATATGGAGACTCATTTCTTATGTACAAGAATAAAGCAGAAATAAACATAAGACGATGAGAGCATTTGCCCCAAGATTGGTTGATTAGACATCCTGGCTTGAAGCGGGCTCAAAGAATCATCAAACTTATTGAGTTTTTACTATCATTTATATGGATTACCATAATGCTAACAGGCGATAATGAGTGGATGGTTAGGAACACCAAGATACACAAAGGATTAGTAATAGAATTATCCAAAACAAAAGAATATTAATTGGGGCTTTAAATTGGTAGAAATGATTAGGCAGTACTCCCCACGATTCCGACCCAGAGTATGCTCCTACCCACCAATTAAACAAATAACTATCAAGAACGAAATAATCTTTTCTTTTTTTAAGTTTTTAGTATTGAGTACCCTTTTTCTTTTTTTTTTCAGAAGGAAGAATAGGAACAAAAAAAGAATACAAAAAAAATATAGAAAATAATATTATAAATTATAAATAGAAATTTATAAATAATATAATAATATATAATTATAATAAAATAGGAAAAAAAAAAAGAAAGATCCTTTTTATTCTTTTTTTCCTATATCGATATTCATAGAAATCGAATTCGTGTTATAATTCATGAACTAATGGAATGTATAGTTCTTTTTCGTAATTGAAAACGATAGATTGAAATATCTATTGGTATTTCTACAAAGAGTATTTTATTGAAGGATTGAAGTTATCGCTCAAGAAAGAAAAATTGAAATTGTTAAAAAATGAGATCAATTCAGAACTACTTTTTTAGTATTATAACAGACAGAATTTCATTGGTCAAATTTGGGAATTCGGGGGCGGCTGATGCATTTTATTTTGATCCTATCTATCCTAGAAATATATCGAGATAAGGATAAATAATATGATCTCGTACTTAGATTTATTTACGACCTTCGAGGAGCCATATGAGGTTAAAATCTCATGTATGGTTCTGTACTAGCGGGGGAACAGTGATGTCATCACCGACTATGATTATCTAATAGTTCAAGTACAGTTGATATAGTTGAAGCACAAGCAAAATATGGTTTTTGGGGGTGGAATTTGTGGCGTCAACCTATAGGATTCATCATTTTTTTAATTTCTTCCCTAGCAGAATGTGAGAGATTACCTTTTGATTTACCAGAAGCAGAAGAAGAATTAGTAGCAGGTTATCAAACAGAATATTCGGGTATAAAATTTGGTTTATTTTATGTTGCTTCCTATCTAAACTTATTAATCTCTTCATTATTTGTAACAGTTCTTTACTTGGGCGGTTGGAATATCTCCATTCCGTACATATTCATTTCGGAGTTTTTTGATTTTGAAATAAATAAAGTGGGTGGAGTCTTTGGAACAACAGTGGGTATACTTATTACATTGATTAAAACTTATTTGCTCTTGTTCATTTCTATCACAACAAGATGGACTTTACCTAGACTAAGAATGGACCAACTATTAAATCTTGGATGGAAATTTCTTTTACCTATTTCTCTTGGCAATCTATTATTAACAACCTCTTCCCAACTCTTTTCACTATAAATTTCACTATAAAGTAATATTTTTCTATATTTATGGTTTGTCTCAAACAAGATAAAGAAACAAATATCAAATTATTCATAGGGATTCACAATATGTTCCCCATGGTAACTGGGTTCATGAATTATGGTCAACAAACCGTACGGGCCGCAAGGTACATTGGTCAAAGTTTCATGACTACTTTATCTCACGTAAATCGTTTACCTATAACTATTCAATATCCTTCTGAAAAATTAATCACATCGGAACGTTTCCGCGGGCGAATCCATTTTGAATTTGATAAATGCATTGCTTGTGAAGTATGTGTTCGTGTATGTCCTATAGATTTACCGGTTGTTGATTGGGAATTGGAAACTAATATTCGAAAGAAACGGTTGCTTAATTACAGTATTGATTTCGGAATCTGTATATTTTGTGGCAACTGTGTTGAGTATTGTCCAACAAACTGTTTATCAATGACTGAAGAATATGAGCTTTCTACCTATAATCGTCACGAATTGAATTATAATCAAATTGCCTTAGGTCGTTTACCAATGTCAGTAATTGACGATTATACAATTCGAACAATTTTGAATTCACCTCATAATAAAGGGGGTTACCCATTTTGATTAAAGATTGATTGAGGAGTAATTTCTAATTACTAAACTAAGATTTCGTTTTGATCTAAAAAAATGAAATGGTTTTTTTTATTTTGTTTAGTCAATGACTACAAAAACTACAAATCCCAACTAATGATTGGATTTGCTTGATTGGTAATAATTTCATCGCAGCTTAATTTAGATTGAAAATCTATTAATACATCCATAATTCTATTTTTCAAAAAAAGAATGAGATTAGTCCAATAGCGGTACCTACAACAATTTACACCCCTTGGGGTTTAATTCAATTAGGAACCCATTATCATTATAAAATAAAAAAAGATTTTTCCTGGTCGGGTCAATAAGGTCATGAAAAAAAGAATTCGATTTTTTATCTTTTATTTTACGTACAATGAATTTACCTGGACCAATACATGATTTTCTTTTAGTCTTTCTAGGACTAGGTCTTATATTAGGAGGTCTAGGGGTGGTATTACTTACTAACCCAATTTTTTCTGCCTTTTCATTGGGATTGGTTCTTGTTTGTATATCCTTATTCTATATTTTATCAAACTCTCATTTTGTAGCTGCCGCACAGCTTCTTATTTATGTGGGAGCTATAAATGTTTTAATTCTATTTGCTGTGATGTTCATGAATGGTTCAGAATATTACAAAGATTTTTATCTTTGGACTGTTGGGAATGGTGTTACTTCCCTAGTTTGTACAAGTATTTTTGTTTTACTAATTACTATTATTTTAGATACAACATGGTACGGGATTATTTGGACTACAAGAGCAAACCAGATTCTAGAGCAAGATTTGGTAAATAATAGTCAACAAATTGGAATTCATTTATCAACAGATTTTTTTCTTCCATTTGAATTCATTTCAATAATTCTTTTAGTTGCTTTGATAGGTGCGATTGCCGCGGCCCGTCAGTAATAAATCTTTCGAATTAGCAATCGCAATTCAAATTCAACTTTGTTCTATGTTATTCCATTTATTTTCCGTCAATTTTATTTGAAGATTATTCATGTATAAATTCTTTTATTCGATCTATTACCAATATATTTCTTTGTTCTGTACTTGGGATATTCTTATTCGAGTCAATCTAATCTCTTGATGTTGAGTTGTTAGTCATTGTTCATATTATATTGAAATAAATCGAAATTGATAAGGAGTTGGTCAATGATGCTCGAACATGTAATTGTTTTGAGTGCCTATTTATTTGCCCTCGGTATCTATGGATTAATCACAAGTCGAAATATGGTTAGAGCCCTTATGTGTCTTGAACTTATACTGAATGCCGTCAATATGAATTTCGTAGCATTTTCTGATTTTTTTGATAGTCGCCAATTAAAAGGAAATATTTTCTCAATTTTTGTTATATCTATCGCAGCCGCTGAAGCAGCTATTGGGCCGGCTATAGTTTCGTCAATTTATCGTAACAGAAAATCAATCCGTATCAATCAATTGAATTTGTTGAATAAGTAGTATTAATAATAAATATTTCTATTCATTAATTCGAATTGACATGTATGATACATGACGTATCTGATAATGTTTTCGAACACGTAATAAATTAATAAATTAAAGTATCTTAGCCTTATCTCATGAGTTGATGGGGAATTAAATAGACAAATTCTGATAAATCATTGATTCATCTGGTGTCTAAATATTAAATATATGATTCATTTAAAAATTTACTAGATCGAAAATTTATAATGTTCAAAAAAAAAATTATAGATCCAATGTCACATTCAGTAAAAATTTATGATACATGTATAGGGTGTACTCAATGTGTCCGGGCCTGTCCCACCGATGTATTAGAAATGATACCTTGGGACGGATGTAAAGCTAAGCAAATTGCTTCTGCTCCAAGAACAGAGGACTGTGTCGGTTGTAAGAGATGTGAATCCGCCTGTCCAACGGATTTCTTGAGCGTTCGAGTTTATCTATGGCATGAAACAACTCGAAGCATGGGTCTAGCTTATTAAAACTTTCCAGAAAAAACCACTTGAATGTTTGTTTATCGACAAAAGCCTGTACTCGAAAACCTAATTAATATATTTTTTTATTATTTTTTTTTGAGTACGGGTTTTTCTTGTCCAAGTGTATCTTGTTTTTACCACGAATTCTTTTCCTTGGTTAACAATATTTATAGTTTTACCGATATTCGCGGGTTCCTTGATTTTCGTTTTCCCTCATAGAGGAAATAAATTAATTAGGTGGTATACTATATTTATATGTGTACTAGAATTACTTTTAATGACCTATGCATTCTCTGATTATTTCCAATTGGACGATCCCTTAATCCAATTAACAGAGTATTCTAAATGGATCCATTTTTTTGGTTTTTACTGGAGATTAGGAATAGATGGACTTTCTCTAGGACCTATTTTACTAACAGGATTTATCACCACTTTAGCTACCTTAGCGGCTTGGCCAGTTACTCGGGATTCCCGATTATTCCATTTTCTGATGTTAGCAATGTATAGTGGTCAAATAGGATTATTTTCTTCTCAAAATCTCTTACTTTTTTTCATCATGTGGGAGTTAGAATTAATTCCCGTTTATCTACTTCTATCCATGTGGGGGGGAAAGAAACGCCTGTATTCAGCTACAAAATTTATTTTGTATACTGCAGGAAGTTCTGTTTTTTTATTAATGGGAGCCTTAGGTATCGCTTTATATACTTCCAATGAACCAACATTCAATTTTGAAACATCGGCTAATCAATCATATCCTGTGACCTTGGAAATATTAATCTATATTGGATTTCTTATTGCTTTTGCTGTCAAATCGCCGATTGTACCCTTACATACATGGTTACCAGACACCCATGGAGAAGCACATTATAGTACTTGTATGCTTTTAGCCGGAATTTTATTAAAAATGGGAGCGTATGGGTTGATTCGAATAAATATGGAATTATTATCCCACGCTCATTCTCTATTTTCTTCCTGGTTGATAATAGTAGGTGCAATACAAATAATCTATGCAGCTTCAACATCTTCTGGTCAAAAAAATATAAAAAAACGAATAGCCTATTCTTCTGTATCTCATATGGGTTTCACAATTATAGGAATTTGCTCTATAAGTGATATGGGACTCAACGGAGCCATTTTACAAATAATATCCCATGGATTTATTGGCGCTGCACTTTTTTTCTTGTCAGGAACAAGTTATGATAGAATATGTCTTGTTTATCTTGACGAAATGGGTGGAATGGCTACCCTAATGCCAAAACTATTCATGATGTTCAGTATCTTATCACTAGCTTCCCTTGCATTACCAGGCATGAGTGGTTTTTTTGCAGAATTGATAGTATTTTTTGGAATAATTACCGGCCAAAAATCGTTTTTAATGTCAAAAATACTAATTACTTTTGGAACAGCAGTTGGAATGATATTAACTCCTATTTATTTATTATCTATGTTACGCCAGCTGTTCTATGGATACAAGTTGTTTAATGCCATAAACTCTTATTTTTTTGATTCTGGGCCGCGGGAATTATTTGTTTCGATTTCTATCCTTCTGCCTGTAATCAGTATTGGTATTTATCCAGATTTCGTTTTCTCATTATCAGTTGACAAGGTCGAAGCTATTTTATCTACTTATTTTTATAAGTAGTTTTTATAAAAATAAAAAAAAAAATTAAAAAGTAATCCTGTGATTTTGAAAAATTCAAAATTGATATATAATGAAAAAAACTTCTCTTAATTTTAAATTTAAATAAAAAAACGGAATTGTAACCAGATAGATATGTTTAGCATTTGTGAGAACCTTTTGAATTTGAATCAAGTAATGTAGTGATTCAAATTCAAAAGGTTCTCAACGACTTACCCGAAACTTCTTATATATATATGTGTTAAGTTGTCCTCTGGTTATATTCGTCAGACTCTTTTCTTTCTTCAATTCAATTAGATATTAATGTAAATGAACCATAACTGTGTAGTCCTATTCCTAATAAATTAACTCCAAAATAGCATATCCAGATTATAAGAAAGCCAATAGAGGCTACAATTGCAGAATTTAAATCATTTTTATTTGTTCGAGTATGGAAATAAATCGCGAATACGGTCCAAGTAATAAATGCCCAAGTTTCTTTTGGGTCCCAATTCCAATATGCTCCCCATGCTTCATTAGCCCAGACTGCTCCTGAAAGAATACCCATGGTTAAAAAAATAAACCCTATACTAAGAATACGAGAACCCCAATGATCTAATTGTTGAATCAATTGAAACTTGTAATAATTCCTAGAAGAACGAAAAGGGATATTTCTTACAATATTGCTTCTTGCCGCCATGTGTTGGTGTATCTCACCAAAGAGAAATGAATCATTTAATAAATTATTGCTTTTACTAACAATTTTTCTGACTTTTCGAAATGTAATTACTAAAAGTGCTACTGATAATAATGATCCACATAAAAGAGCTGCATAGCCCGATACCATCATACTTACGTGCATTATTAACCATTGGGATTGTAGAGCAGGTACTAAGATTTCAGATTGATGCATGTCAGCTAAAAGACCCCAAGTAGCAAAACCTTGGGTAAAAAAAGTGCTTGGCGCGGTTATTGTGCTTAAATAATTTTTATGTTTTTTAAAATATGGAACCATATGAATAATAGAGAAACCCCATGAAAGAAATATTAATGATTCATATAAATCACTTATTGGTAAATGTCCCGAATAAATCCAACGAGTAATTAATAATCCTGTTAGACAGAAAAAAGTAGTTAACATGCCTTTTTCTGATGAATTAAAATTATATAGTCCTGCGAATTCATTGACTAATAAGGTTATAAAATGAATTATAATTACAATTGAAACGACCGAAAAAGATATATGGGTTAATATATGTTCTAAAGTCAAAAATATCATAAAAAAGGGGTCTAAATTAGAATACGGAATTGAAATTGGGAATTGAATTAATTATCATTATAGTATGTATAAGACTTATTGTATCCTTTTGATAATCAAAAGATGTTATGCCGCCACTCGGATTCGAACCGAGATGCTCTAGCACTGCTTCCTAAGAGCAGCGTGTCTACCGATTTCACCATAGCGGCTTGCTTAAAATTATAATAACTAATTTTTATTCAATCGTCGAGCCAAAGTATATGATCTAAACTAGATCAGTCAAAATTAATAGATTTTCATCTATCTAAATGTCAAAAGCACTTTTATTAATATTAATTTATTTTATTAATTTAATTGAATTAAAAGTATCAATCAAAGGTTCTATTCTCTATAGTGATTAAAAATTATAAATAATAACTGTCGATACAGTTATAAAATAAAACAAGTTAAACTTAATAAATATTATAAATATTAATTGAAATTCAATTTTCAAATTCTAATGAGAGTATTAATTAATTTGTAAAAAAAAATATATGATTTTAGAAGTGCATTCCGTGTAAAAGATTTTAGTAATTTTTCGCTATATAAAGCATAAAATATATAAATTTTTGAAATCCATGATATAATAATGTTAATAAATGATATTCTAGTTTTCTTTAGAATAAGTATCTTTTTTCAGCGAATTTGACCAATTCTAACTTCTAAATTTGAATATGTAAACTATTTGGAAAAGATTCAGAATAATTAATTTTTTTTTTTAACTTTTGCATATCTTTATTATTATTTTTTTATTAATTGACTGATTCTTTTAAAATTAAAAAGAGATATAGATATTAAAAAAAGCTGATGGATCATAAACAAGAAACAATTAGTTATTATTAATTAAAAATAATAATAAGATTTTTTTATGGAACATACATATCAATATTCATGGATTATATCTTCCGTTCCACTTCCAGTCCCTGTGTTAATAGGAGCGGGACTCCTACTTTTTCCGGCGTCAACAAAAAAGCTTCGCCGTATATGGGCTTTTACGAGTGTTTTCTTGTTAAGTATAGTTATGGGTTTTTCGACCGATCTGTTTATTCAGCAACTAAATAGTAGTTCTATCTATCAATATGTATGGTCTTGGACTATTAACAATGATTTTTCTTTAGAGTTCGGTCACTTGATTGACCCACTTACTTCTATTTTGTTAATATTAATTACTACGGTTGGAATTTTGGTTCTTATTTATAGTGACAGTTATATGTTTCATGATCAAAGTTATTTGAGATTTTTTGTTTATATGAATTTTTTCAATACTTCAATGTTGGGATTAGTTATCAGTTCTAATTTGATACAAATTTATATTTTTTGGGAATTGGTTGGAATGTGTTCTTACCTATTAATAGGTTTTTGGTTTACACGACCTATTGTGTCCAATGCTTGTCAAAAAGCATTTGTAACTAATCGTGTAGGTGATTTTGGTTTATTATTAGGAATTTTAGGTCTTTATTGGATAACGGGCAGTTTCGAATTTCAGGATTTGTTTGAAATACTCAATAACTTGTTTTATAATAATCAGGTTAATTTTGTATTTCTTACTTTGTGTGCTTTTCTATTATTTTCCGGCGCAATTGCTAAATCGGCGCAATTTCCCCTTCATGTATGGTTACCGGATGCCATGGAAGGACCCACCCCTATTTCGGCTCTAATACATGCTGCTACTATGGTAGCAGCGGGAATTTTTCTTGTAGCTCGACTTTTTCCTCTTTTTGTAGTTATACCTTACGTAATGAAGCTAATAGCTTATACAGGTATAATAACAGTACTATTAGGGGCGACTTTAGCTCTTGCTCAAAAAGATATTAAGAGAGGTTTAGCCTATTCTACAATGTCTCAGTTGGGTTATACGATGTTAGCTTTAGGTATGGGTTCTTATCGAGCTGCTTTATTTCATTTGATTACTCATGCTTATTCGAAAGCATTGCTCTTTTTAGGATCTGGATCCATTATTCATTCAATGGAAGTTCTTGTTGGTTATTCCCCGGATAAGAGTCAAAATATGGTTCTTATGGGCGGTTTAAGAAAACATGTTCCAATTACAAAAATTGCTTTTTTATTAGGAACCCTTTCCCTTTGTGGTATTCCACCCCTCGCCTGTTTTTGGTCCAAAGATGAAATTCTTAATGATACTTGGTTGTATTCGCCTATTTTTGCAATAATAGCTTTTTTGACAGCAGGATTAACTGCATTTTATATGTTTCGGGTTTACTTACTTACTTTTGAAGGACATTTAAATGTGTATTTTCAAAATTATAGTGGTAAAAAAAACAGCGCATTCTATTCAATATCTGTATGGGGCAAAAGGGGATCAAAAATGTTAAAAAAAAAAATTCGTTTATTAGCTTTATTAATAATGAATAATAACGAAAGAGCTTCTTTTTTTTGGAAGAAAACATTTCAAAGTGGTGGTACTGTAAAAAAGATGACGTGTCCTTCTATTACTATTAATCATTTTGGCACTAAAATCAATTTTTCCTATCCTCATCCTCAGGAATCAGATAATACTATATTATTTCCGATGCTTGTCTTGGTACTATTTACTTTGTTTATTGGAGCTATAGGAATGCCTTTCAATCAACTCAATCAAGAAGGGGTGAATTTTGATATATTATCCAAACTGTTAATTTCGTCTTTAAGTTTTTTACATCAAAATGCAAATAAGTCTGTGGATTGGTATGAATTTGTAACAAACGCAACTTTTTCAGTGAGTATAGTTTA